CTGTTCATGTACCTTTATCTTTGGAAGCTCAAGCGGAAGCCCGTTTACTTATGTTTTCTCATATGAATCTTTTGTCTCCAGCTATTGGCGATCCCATTTCTGTACCAACCCAAGATATGCTTATCGGACTCTATGTATTAACGATCGGAAATCGTCGAGGTATTTGTGCAAATAGGTATAATCCGTATAATTGCGGAAACTATCAAAATAAAACAGTTGACAATAATAACTATAGGTATACGAAAGAAAAAGAACCGTATTTTTGTAGTTCCTATGATGCACTTGGAGCTTATCGGCAGAAACGAATTAGTTTAGATAGTCCTTTGTGGCTCCGATGGAAACTAGATCAACGTGTCATTGGGTCAAGAGAAGTTCCCATCGAAGTTCAATATGAATCTTTGGGTACTTATCATGAGATTTATGGTCACTATCTAATGGTAGGAAGTGTAAAAAAAGAAATCCGGTGTATATACATTCGAACCACTCTGGGTCATATTTCTTTTTATCGAGAAATAGAAGAAGCCATACAAGGGTTTTGTCGGGCCTACTCATACACTATCTAAACTAAGAAATCTCAACTAAGAAATGAGATTAGGCGATGCTCCTTCCTATGGGAATTCGGGTCTTTCCAATTTAACTAGTATCATAATTTCTGAATTTCTGCGTGAATCAAGATTGAGATTGAGGAAAGGAAGTTAAGTTTTTCGAATCACTGATTCAGGCCCATTGTCGAATCCTACTCAGCAGAATATAGAGGTACTTATGGCAGAACGGGCCGATCTGGTCTTTCACAATAAAGTGATAAATGGAACTGCTATGAAACGACTTATTAGCAGATTAATAGATCATTTCGGAATGGGATATACATCACATATCCTGGATCAAGTAAAGACTTTAGGTTTCCATCAAGCCACTGCTACATCTATTTCATTAGGAATTGATGATCTTTTAACAATACCTTCTAAGGGATGGTTAGTCCAAGACGCTGAACAACAAAGTTTTATTTTGGAGAAACACCATCATTATGGGAATGTGCATGCGGTAGAAAAATTACGTCAGTCCATTGAGATATGGTATGCTACAAGTGAATATTTGAGACAAGAAATGAATCCAAATTTTCAGATGACTGATCCTTCTAATCCAGTTTATCTAATGTCTTTTTCGGGAGCTAGGGGGAATGCATCTCAGATACACCAATTAGTAGGTATGAGAGGATTAATGTCAGATCCCCAAGGACAAATGATTGATTTACCCATTCAAAGCAATTTACGCGAGGGACTTTCTTTGACAGAATATATAATTTCCTGCTATGGAGCCCGCAAAGGAGTTGTAGATACTGCTGTACGAACATCAGATGCTGGATATCTTACACGTAGACTTGTTGAAGTAGTTCAACACATTATTGTACGTAGAAGAGATTGTGGTACTATCCGAGGGATTTCCGTGAGTCCTCAAAATGGGATGACGGAAAAAATTTTTGTCCAAACACTAATTGGTCGTGTATTAGCAGACGATATATATATCGGCCCACGATGCATTGCCACTCGAAATCAAGATATTGGGATTGGACTTGTGAATCGATTCATAACCTTTCGAGCACAACCAATATATATTAGAACCCCATTTACTTGCAGGAGTACATCTTGGATCTGTCAATTATGTTATGGTCGGAGTCCCACTCATGGCGATTTGGTCGAATTGGGAGAAGCCGTAGGTATTATTGCGGGCCAATCAATTGGGGAACCGGGGACGCAACTAACATTAAGAACTTTTCATACCGGTGGAGTATTCACTGGTGGTACTGCCGAACATGTACGAGCTCCTTCTAATGGGAAAATCCAATTCAATGAGGATTTGGTTCATCCCACACGTACCCGTCATGGACACCCTGCTTTTTTATGTTCTATAGACTTGTATGTAACTATTGAGAGTCGAGATATTATACATAATGTGAATATTCCACCAAAAAGTTTGATTTTAGTTCAAAATGATCAATATGTAGAATCAGAACAAGTGATTGCTGAGATTCGTGCTGGAACGTCTACTTTTCATTTTAAAGAGAAGGTACGAAAACATATTTATTCTGAATTAGAGGGAGAAATGCACTGGAGTACCGACGTCTACCATGCACCTGAATATACATATGGTAATGTTCATTTATTACCAAAAACAAGCCATTTATGGATATTAGCAGGAGGTCCGTGCAGATCCAGTATAGTGTCTTTTTCGCTCCACAAGGATCAAGATCAAATGAATGTTGATTCTTTTTCTGTTGAAGGAAGATATATCTCGGACTTCTCAATGACTAATGATCAAGTAAGACATAAATTGTTATATACTTCTTATAAAAAAGATAGGGAAATTCTTGACTATTCAAGACCTGATCAAATCATATCCAATAGTCATTGGAATTTCATATATCCTTCTATTCTCCAAGAGAATTCTGATTTCTTAGCGAAAAAGCGAAGAGATAGATTCATCATCCCATTACAATATGATCAAGAACAAGAGAAAGAACTAACACCCTGTTTTGGTATTTCGATTGAAATACCCATAAATGGTATTTTACGTAGAAAAAGTATTCTTGCTTATTTTGATGATCCACGATACAGAAGAAACAGTTCAGGGATTACTAAATATGGAACCATAGAGGTAGATTCAATCATAAAAAAAGAGGATTTGATTGAGTATCGAGGAGCAAAAGAATTTAGTCCGAAATACCAAATGAAAGTAGATCAGTTTTTTTTCATTCTCGAAGAAGTGCATATCTTGCCAGGATCCTCATTCATAATGGTCCGGAACAATAGTATCATTGGAGTAGATACACGACTCACTTTAAATACAAGAAGCCGAGTAGGTGGATTAGTCCGAGTGGAGAGAAAAAAAAAATATATTGAATTGAAAATCTTTTCTGGCGATATTCATTTTCCTGGCGAGACAGATAAGATATCCAGGCACAGCGGCATTTTGATACCACCAGAAACAGAAAAAAAAAACTCTAAGGAATCAAAAAAATTGAAAAATTGGATTTATGTTCAACGTATCACACCTACCAAGAAAAAGTATTTTGTTTCGGTTCGACCTGTAGTCACATATGAAATAGCCGATGGGATAAATTTAGCAACACTTTTCCCTCAGGATCTCTTGCAGGAAAAGGATAACGTCCAACTTAGAGTTGTCAATTATATCCTTTATGGAAATGGCAAGTCAATTCGAGGAATTTACCACACAAGTATTCAATTAGTTCGGACTTGCTTAGTATTGAATTGGGACCACGAACAAAATGGTTCCAGAGAAGAGGTTCATGCTTCCTTTGTTCAAGTAAGGGCAAATGATCTGATTCGCGATTTCATAAGAATTGACTTAGTCAAGTCCACTATTTCGTATACCGGAAAAAGGTATGATAGGGCAAGTTCAGGATTGATTCCCGATAATGGATTAGATCGCACCAATATAAATCCTTTTTATTCCAAGGTGAAGATTCAATCACTTAGCCAACATCGAGGAACTGTTGGTACGTTGTTGAATCGAACTAAGGAATGCCAATCTTTGCTAATTTTGTCATCATCCAATTGTTCTCGAATTGGTCCATTCAATAGTTCGAAATATAACAATGTGACAAAAGAATCAGATCCCATAATACCAATTAGGGATTTATTGGGTCCCTTAGGAACGATTGTACCTAAAATATCGAATTTTTATTCATCTTACCATTTAATAACTCATAATCAGATCTTGTTAAAGAAATATTTGCTACTTGACAATTTCAAAGAGACTTTTCAAGTACTTCAAGTACTTAAATATTTTTTAATAGATGAAAATGGGAGGATTTATAATCCAGATCCATGCAGTAACATCATTTTGAACCCCTTCCATTTGGATTGGTGCTTTCTCCATCACGATTATTGGGAAGAGGCATCAACAATAATTAGCCTTGGACAATTTATTTGTGAAAATGTATGTCTATTTAAATACGAACCACACATAAAAAAATCTGGTCAAATTTTAATTGTTAATGTTGACTCTTTAGTTATAAGATCAGCTAAGCCTTATTTGGCCACTCCAGGAGCAACTGTTCATGGTCATTATGGGGAAATCCTTTACGAAGGAGATACATTAGTTACATTTATATATGAAAAATCGAGATCTGGTGACATAACGCAAGGTCTTCCTAAAGTGGAACAAATCTTAGAAGTGCGTTCGATTGATTCAATATCGATGAACCTCGAAAGGAGAGTTGAAGGTTGGAACGAACGTATACCAAGAATTCTTGGGATCCCCTGGGGGTTCTTAATTGGAGCTGAGCTAACCATAGCTCAAAGTCGTATCTCTTTGGTTAATAAGATCCAAAAGGTTTATCGATCCCAGGGGGTACAGATCCATAATAGACATATAGAGATTATTGTACGTCAAGTAACATCAAAAGTATTGGTTTCAGAAGATGGAATGTCTAATGTTTTTTCACCTGGAGAATTAATCGGATTGTTGCGAGCGGAACGCGCAGGGCGCGCTTTGAATGAATCGATCTGTTATCGGGCAATCTTATTGGGAATAACAAGAGCATCTCTGAATACTCAAAGTTTCATATCCGAAGCAAGTTTTCAAGAAACTGCTCGAGTTTTAGCAAAAGCTGCTTTACGAGGTCGTATTGATTGGTTGAAAGGCCTGAAAGAAAACGTTGTTCTAGGGGGGATTATACCTGTTGGTACTGGATTCCAAAAATTTGTGCATCGTTCAAGGCAAGACAAGAACATTTATTTGGAAATCAAAAGAAAAAATCTATTCGAGTTGGAAACGAAAGATATTTTGTTACACCATAGAGAATTATTTTGTTCTTACGTGACAAACAATTTCCATGAAACAAATTTCCATGAGACATCAGAAAAATCATTTATGCGATTTAATGATTCCTAAGAGTGGATTCATTTTTACTTTAACTATCTTTTAACTATACTGGACTGGTCTTATTATTTTATTTTATTGATTTGGTAATAAATAAAAATCAATAAAATAAGTAATTAAAAAAATTTATGGTTTGTGCCGTGTATCAATGGTCAATCCCCGGTAGAAGGTTCCATCGGAACAATTATTTATTTCAAGGTACCTCGTCTCTTTGTTAATAATAACAAAAAAAAAGGAAGTGTGGGAAAAAATGACAAGAAGATATTGGAACATCAATTTGGAAGAGATGATGGAAGCAGGAGTTCATTTTGGTCATGGTACTAAGAAATGGAATCCTAGAATGGCCCCTTACATCTCGGCAAAGCGTAAAGGTATTCATATTACAAATCTCGCTAGAACTGCTCGGTTTTTATCAGAAGCCTGTGATTTAGTTTTTGATGCAGCAAGTAGGGGAAAAAGCTTCTTAATCGTTGGTACCAAAAATAAAGCAGCGGATTTAGTAGCATCAGCTGCAATAAGGGCTCGATGTCATTATGTTAATAAAAAATGGCTCGGTGGTATGTTAACGAATTGGTCTACTACGGAAACGAGACTTTCTAAGTTCAGGGATTTAAGAGCAGAAGAAAAGATGGGGAAACTCAACCGTCTCCCTAAAAGAGATGCAGCAATGTTGAAGAGAAAATTATATACCTTACAAACATATCTCGGTGGGATCAAATATATGACGGGGTTGCCTGATATTGTGATCATCGTTGATCAGCAAGAAGAATATACGGCTCTTCGAGAATGTGCTATTTTGGGGATTCCGACGATTTGTTTAATCGATACAAATTGTGACCCAGATCTCGCAGATATTTCGATTCCAGCCAACGATGACGCTATAGCTTCAATTCGATTGATTCTTAACAAATTAGTATCCGCAATTTGTGAGGGTCGTTCTAGCTATATAAGAAATCGTTGATTATGATTAAGAATAATAAGAATTCAGAATAATAAGATTATTTAATTATTGGGCAATTCCATAGATTTATTGAATCGGTTACGATTTTTTAATTTTTAAAAAGAGATAAAGAAAGAACTGGGGATATTGATATATATATTATGATGTTATGCGATTTCTTGGTATCCTAAATATACGATTAATGATTCACGTTGGTGATTTGAGAAAGAAATGGTTGAATCAAAATAATTCCTTTTTTTGAAGTTCAATTTCTATCAGAGGACAATATGAATGTTATACCATGTTCCATTAAAACACTCAAGGGGCTATACGATATATCGGGTGTAGAAGTAGGCCAACATTTCTATTGGCAAATAGGAGGTTTACAAATCCATGCCCAAGTACTTATCACTTCTTGGTTCGTAATTGCTATCTTGTTAGGTTCAGCCATCATAGCTGTTCGGAATCCACAAACTATTCCGACTGACGGTCAGAATTTCTTCGAATATGTCCTTGAATTTATCCGAGACTTGAGCAAAACCCAAATTGGAGAAGAATATGGTCCTTGGGTTCCCTTTATTGGAACTATGTTCCTATTTATCTTTGTTTCTAATTGGTCAGGTGCTCTTTTACCTTGGAAAATCATAGAGTTACCTCATGGGGAGTTAGCTGCGCCCACGAATGATATAAATACTACTGTTGCTTTAGCTTTACTCACGTCAGTGGCATATTTTTATGCGGGTCTTACTAAAAAAGGATTGGGTTATTTCGAGAAATACATTAAACCAACTCCAATACTTTTACCAATTAACATCTTAGAAGATTTCACAAAACCTTTATCTCTGAGTTTTCGACTTTTCGGGAATATATTGGCTGATGAATTAGTAGTTGTTGTTCTTGTTTCTTTAGTCCCTTCAGTAGTTCCTATACCTGTTATGTTTCTTGGATTATTTACAAGTGGTATTCAAGCTCTTATTTTTGCAACGTTAGCCGCGGCTTATATAGGCGAATCCATGGAGGGGCATCATTGACTAGTTTTCGAAATAGTCTTTTTTTTTTAGCTTATCCCAATTCATGCATGATTCAAGATAATCTGCTTGGTTGGAGAGCATAATAGATATAAATACGTATGAATATAGGACTTCGAGTCGTAGGAAAGAAGATGCACGATGTTACGAAATAAAAAAAAGATGGTTTGGGAGGTCACACTGAGTGTATGTAATGTCTATAAGTCCAGCCACTTTTTATGTGGGTTTCGAGGAATTATTCTAGAATCTGATTCCATATAAAGTTTACGTTATAGAAGAAACAAATGTATATGTAATACAAATGTATAGGTAATATTAGATATTCACTAGTTATAGAGTCCCTATTTCCTATATATAAATAAGCTCTTAACTTATCTCAACTTATACTTATATCTATTATCTATCAACTTATACTTAATATACTTATATTTATAATTTATCAATTATACTTATATTTATCAATATTAATATATATATATATATATTAATATTGATATTCTATATTGATATTCTATATGTATATTGATATAGATATATATATATATTCATATACATATAGATATCGATTGCATATATTGATTTGATTGCAGTTTACTGCATTTAGATGGATTCCCATATAAGTCCTTCTGTTTTGTCTGTAATTGTGGATTGGCTGAAAAAACAGATGATATAGAAGGGTAAAGAACGAAAAATTGAATGAAGGAATGGTTGGAAAGAAATGCAATAACTAGACTAGAACTATATGTATAGGGATTTACAAAAAGGGTAGCAATTAAAAACTAGATATCGAAGTAGTTCTGACGATTCATCAATATTATCATTTCAATTCGTAGTTTTTAATTATTTCGATCCAATACATCTTAATAATAAAAAATGATAAAATAAGTAAAAATTCATTGGTTGATTGTATCATTAACCATTTCTTTTTTTTTTTTATGCGAGGAACTTACCATGAATCCACTGATTTCTGCCGCTTCTGTTATTGCTGCTGGATTGGCTGTAGGGCTTGCTTCTATTGGACCTGGAGTTGGTCAAGGTACTGCTGCAGGCCAAGCTGTAGAAGGTATTGCGAGACAACCAGAAGCAGAGGGTAAAATACGAGGTACTTTATTGCTGAGTCTAGCTTTTATGGAAGCTTTAACAATTTACGGACTGGTCGTGGCATTAGCACTTTTATTTGCGAATCCTTTTGTTTAATTCTAGAAATGTAAAAAAGTACTTTAGATTACATACTTTATTTTCTGATTTTATTAACTTGAAATTGCCGTTTGCTTCTTCGAATTATATCAACACTTTACTCTTACAATTACTTATTTATTGAGACCCAGGAAGGACTGATTTGAGGATGAGGAATTACGGGATTCGTTCGCTTTCTTCCTTCCCGTCCTTTGCTTAGTACAATGGAAACTTTTTTCCTTTTATGTTAGGAAACATTTCAATAAACGATATTTTTCGCAATTGAAATGAGATCTAAGACCTAACCTAAATAAAATTACGAGATTTAATTTATTCCCATTAAAAAAGGGAAATTCAATTAATAAAAAAATCGATCAAAAAAGAAAGGGGCGAACAAAGTGATAGAAAAAGAACTTTGTTCTTTGTTAGTCCTATCTATAAGAGGAGAGCATATGAAAAATGTAACCGATTCTTTCGTTTTCTTGGGCCACTGGCCATCCGCCGGGAGTTTCGGGTTTAATACCGATATTTTAGCAACAAATCTAATAAATCTAAGTGTAGTGATTGGTGTATTGATTTTTTTTGGAAAGGGAGTGTGTGCGAGTTGTGTATTTCAAGAATAGGTTGGATCCATCCAACTGCACTTTATTTATAGTATGTTTAGGATAAATAGGAAAAAAGGTGCACGATCTCGACGAATTACTTCTGAATAAATTAAGAAATCATATGTAAGAACCATAGCATTTCGTAACTAATTGGTAAATCAACTTTGATTCTCTATCAACCAATAATGCGAGACCATTAACATGGTTAAAACTAAACTGTTTGAAGTCCAGGCAAAACATGGTACTCTTTCTACCACTACATTAGTACCGAAATGGTTTAAAAATGAATAGTTGGTAACTTATCTGATATAGAACACTCATATCGATAAAATGATTTAAACCATTTACTAGAAAATGGGGACTTGCCCTTTTTATCTTATCCAATGCCGAATCGACGACCTATGTATAAAAAAGAGGAATTTTTTGGATTTGCAGAAAAAATCGAAAAATTATAAATTTTCATTTGAAACTAAATGAATTTTTAATTCAAAAAAGATAAAGAAGAAATCAAAATAAAGAAACAACTTTGCTGACAATTATAGAGTTTTGTCTGGTCGGAAGAGTCCTCCTAATAATTATTCTGGTCTTGTATCAGTTTCGACATCTTTGAATACAAACAGAAAAGAAAAGAGAGGATAGGCTCATTACATTAAAAAAAGATATGGGAATACCCATAACAAAAAAATCAAATAAATAATTGAGCGTGAGAGCCAAATGAATCGAAAGATTCATGTTTGGTTCGGGAAGAGATCATGAAAGTTGTGAAATTAATGCTAAGATAATCTACTTTCATTAAAAGATTTATTAGATAATCGAAAACAGAGGATCTTAATTACTATTCGCAATTCGGAAGAATTACGTAGAGGGGCCATTGAGCAACTCGAAAAAGCCCGGGTTCGCTTACGGAAAGTGGAACTAGAAGCAGATGAGTATCGAACGAATGGGTATTCTGAGATAGAACGAGAAAAAGAAAATTTGATTAATGCCACTTGTGATAGTTTGGAACGATTAGAAAATTACAAAAATGAAACCCTTGATTTTGAAAAACAAAGAGCAATGAATCAGGTCCGACAACGAGTTTTCCAACAAGCCTTACAAGGAGCTCTAGGAACTCTGAATAGTTGTTTGAATATGAACACCGAGTTACATTTCCGTACTATCCGTGCGAATATTGGCATTCTCGGGGCGATGGAAGAAATAACTGATTAGCCCTTCAACTTTTATTTGAATTTCGAATTTAGGCATTATTTTTTTCCCCTTGCTTCCGAAAAAGAATAAAGAAATACTAATGGTAACCCTTCGAGCCGACGAAATTAGTAATATTATCCGTGAACGTATTGAACAATATA